GACTTATAACATAATTAAATAATTATATATGTATATAATATATAAAGGTAATTTAATTTGATAAAAAGAATAAATTTATGTAATTATTAATAAAGTTTGATTTTGGCTTTGATATTTATTTTAAGATTTTTCTTTATGGAAATTTTTGTGTTCATTTTTAAAAAATTTTTAAAAAATTTTTTGAATAATTTTTTCAGTTTATAAAATTATTTTTTTTAAAGAAATTTAGAAATATAAATTTTAATAATATAGGTTAAAATTGTGCCAGCAGCTGCGGTTATACAATTTATATTAGTAAATAATATTTAAATATAAATTCATTTATTTATTAAATATTATATAATTAAATAAAAATTAATTAAGTGAAATTTTTTTTTTTTATAAATATCTTTAAAATAAAATAATTTTGTGAAATTTTATTAATAAACTAGGATTAGATACCCTATTATTTAAAATTTAAAATAAAAAAATTTAAAAGATTAATAGTTAAGTTCTTTAAATTTAAAAGAATTGGCGGTGTTTAAAACTAATTAGGGGAACTTGTTTTTTAAATGATACTCCGCATGATACCTTACTTTAATTAATTTAGTTTATTTACTGCCGTTAACAGATTATTTTTTAAAAAATTAAATTTTCTAAATTATTTTAAAAGTAATTATTTCAGGTCATGGTGTAATTTATATTAAAGTAAAAATGAGTTACAATAAAATTTATTTATTTTATGAATATTTAATTGAAATATTAAATTGAAAGTGGACTTGATAGTAAATTAAAATATTATATTTATTTGAATTTAGAATTAAATGTGTACATATTGCCCGTCGCTCTCGTTTTAAGATGAGATAAGTCGTAACATAGTAGAAGTACTGGAAAGTGTTTCTAGAAATTTTCAAGTTATTCAAAGTGTAGAAATTATTTTTACAAAATAATTTAATGTTGTGCAATTCGACTTAATTTGAATTTAATAAATTATTATTTTTATTTATTTTATTTAGGTTTTAATTTAATAAAATTATTTTTAAAATTTATAGTTTAAGTATTTTATTTAGAATAAATTAATTTATATTATAGTTTAATAGTCTTGTAAATTAAATTTGAAATATATTGAAAATTAAAAATTTGAATAAGAAAAATTAATTTTTTGTACCTTGTGTATCAGGGTTTATTAAATAAAAAATATTAATATTTATTTTTCTCGAATTTAAAAGAGTTATTTATTTATGAAATTTAATATAGCAAAATTATTTTTAATAAATTTATAGTAATGAAATGTTATTCGTTTTTAAAGATATCTAGTTTTTTAATAAATAAATTTAATTTAGGTTTTAATTTATATATGTATTATTTTATAAATAATATTAAGTTAAAATTAATATTTTAGGGGATAAGCTTTAAAATAAATTTTTAAAATTTTTTGAAAGATTTTATTTAAATAGGCTTAGAATTAGCTTTTTTTAACAAGTGTTATAATTTAATTTATATTTTAATTAGATTTTTTTTTATTTAATAATTTATTAAAATAATTTATTTAATTAATTTATTTTATGAAATAATGATAAAATTAGTAGATAAGAATGTTTAGATTATTTAAATAATGAAAGGTTTAAATAAAGGAATTCGGCAAAATTTTTTACTCACCTGTTTACCAAAAACATGTCTTTTTGAGTTATAATTTAAAGTCTGGTCTGCCCGATGATATTAAAATTGAATGGCTGCGGTATATTGACCGTGCAAAGGTAGCATAGTAATTTGTCTTTTAATTGAAGGCTGGTATGAATGATTTGATGAAGTAAAAACTGTCTCTATTAAATTATTGATTTAACTTTATTTTTTAGTTAAAAAGCTAAAATTTTATTAAAGGACGAGAAGACCCTATAGAGTTTCATAATTATTTTTTGATTTTTTTTTAATTTAAAATAAGTTAAAATTTTAATTATTTTGTTGGGGTGATAGGAAAATTAATTAAACTTTTTTAATTTTATTAACATTGATTTATGATTTTTTGATCTTTTTGTTAAGATTATTAGAATAAATTACCTTAGGGATAACAGCGTAATTTTTTTTTATAAGCTCTTATTTAAAATGAAGATTGCGACCTCGATGTTGGATTAAAATAAAATTTAGGTGCAAAAGCTTAAGGTTTTAGGTCTGTTCGACCTTTAATATTTTACATGATCTGAGTTCAGACCGGTGTAAGCCAGGTCGGTTTCTATCCTTAATTTTTTACAAATTTTTAGTACGAAAGGACCAAATTTTGGAAATAATTTTTTTTATACGTTTAATAATAAATTTTTTTTCTATTTTGGCAGATAAGTGTATTAGATTTAGGATTTAATCATAAATAATTTTTATTTAAATAGAAATTGATTTTAAAGATATTTTTTTAAGTTTTATTTCTATTATTATTTTAATAATTATAGTTATAGTAGGGGTTGCTTTTTTAACATTGCTTGAACGTAAAATATTAGGTTATATTCAAATTCGTAAAGGCCCTAATAAAGTTGCTTTTATGGGGATTTTACAACCTTTTTGTGATGTTATTAAATTATTTAGTAAAGAACAAATCTTGCCTTCTTTAAGAAATTTTTTTATATTTTATTTTTCTCCTGTTTTTAGATTATTTTTAATTTTAGTTTGTTGGGTTGTTTATCCAATAATTTCAGTTATTTTGTCTTTTAATTTTAGTGTTTTATTTTTTTTATGTTGTACTAGTATAAGAGTTTATGGAATTATAATTGCTGGGTGGTCTTCTAATTCTAAGTATTCATTATTAGGTAGAATTCGTTCAATTGCACAAACTGTTTCTTATGAAGTAAGTATAAGTATTATTTTAATATGTTTTATTTTTTTAATTGATAGGTATAATTTATTAAATTTTATATATATACAAAAGATTTGATTTATTTTTATTAGTTTTCCTTTGGCTATAATTTGATTTATTATTATATTAGCTGAGACTAATCGTACTCCTTTTGATTTTTCTGAGGGGGAATCTGAATTAGTATCAGGATTTAATGTTGAGTACGGTAGTGGTGGGTTTGCATTAATTTTTATAGCAGAATATGCAAGAATTTTATTTATAAGAATATTATTTAGTTTAATATTTTTAGGGGGGGATATTTTTAGATTATTATTTTATTTAAAAATAACTTTTATAAGAAGGTTATTTATTTTAGTTCGTGGTACTTTACCTCGATTTCGATATGATAAGTTAATAAATATAGCATGGAAAAGATTTTTACCTTTATCTTTAAATTTCTTAATATTTTTTGTTGGGTTTAAAATATTTTTAATGATTTTTTTTTGTTAATAAGTAAATCAATAAAAGATTTAAACTTTTATAATATGTTTTCAAAACATAAACTTATTCAAGTTCATTGATTTTAAATTAATTTAATATAATATCTCAAGTTTTTGTTAAAATAGGATTAATTATATAGAAAGAAAAATAAATTAAAGTCAAAATTTGTCCTAAAATAATGTAAGGAGTTTCTACAGGGCTTATTCCAATTCATGTTAATATAATTACGGTATTAATTAAAATTCAAAATAGAATTTGGTTTAATGGGTAAAATGCTATACTTTTAAAATTTTTTATATAATAAAATGGTATAATTATAAGAATTAAAATTGATATGATTAAAGCAATAACACCTCCTAATTTATTAGGGATAGATCGTAAAATTGCATAAGCAAATAAAAAGTATCATTCAGGTTTAATATGGGGGGGAGTGATTATAGGGTTAGCAGGTGTAAAATTATCAGGGTCTCCTATTAAGTTTGGGGCTATTAAATTTAATATTATAAATAAAAATAACATTATTAAAAATCCTATTATATCTTTAAATGTAAAATAGGGGTGAAAGGGAATTTTATCTAAGTTTCTGTTTGTTCCTAATGGGTTTCTTGACCCTGTTTGATGTAAATAAAATAAATGGATTATTACTATAGCTAAAATAATAAATGGTGTAATAAAATGGAAAGAAAAGAATCGTGTTAATGTTGCATTATCTACAGAGAATCCTCCTCATAATCATTGAACTATAAATGTCCCTAAATAAGGGATTGCAGATATTAAATTAGTAATTACTGTTGCTCCTCAAAAAGATATTTGTCCTCAAGGTAGAACGTATCCTAAAAATGCTGCGGCTATAGTTATTAATATAATTATTACTCCAATTATTCATGTATGTTTAAAATGGAAAGATCCATGGTAAATCCCTCGTCCGATATGGATATATAGTGATATAAAAAAAAAAGAGGCACCATTGGCATGAGTATTTCGTATAATTCACCCATAATTAATATTTCGACAAATGTTAACTACTCTAGAAAATGCTAAGTCAATATTATTAGAATAATGTAAAGAAAGAAAAATTCCTGAAATTAATTGAATTATTAAACATAATCCTAATAAAGATCCAAAATTTCATAAAATGTTAATGTTTCTGGGGGTTGGTAAAGTAATTACACTGTTATTAATGATATAAAATAATTTGTTTTTTAAGCGTATTGGTATATTCATTATTTAATAATTTTTTTTCGAATAGGACCTATATTAATATTAATAATTTTAACAGCAATTATTAATGTTCATAATAAATAATTTATTAATAAAAATATAGTAAAATTTGTTGGTTTGTTATATAGTTTATTTATAACTAATTTAATTGAAAAATTTGGGTTTAATTCTATGTAAAAAAAATTTTCTGTTTCTGGATTATTTGAGTAAGAGTAATAATTGTTATTCAATACTAAAATAATTATAATAAATCTTATAGAAATATATATTAATGGGAGTTTAAAGTTAATTTTTTGGTTAGGGATTAATCTGTTAATATAAATAAATAAAATTAATAAGCCTCCAATTAAGATAAGGAATAAAATATAGGAGTGTCATGATCTTGAGTTTATTAAAGTTGTTGTTATTGTAACTAATAAGGTTTGAGCAATTAAAAATAAAAGTATTAAAAGAGGGGTTTTTGAAAAATAAATAAATAAAGAGTTTATTAGTAAAAAAGTAATTAAAATTTTTATTATCCAGAAAATTTTATGATGAATTATTTAAATAAATTTAGGTTATATTTATAAATATATTTAATTAAATTTCTGAAGTTTTAAAAAAAAAATTTTTTCATTGATTTACAATATCAATATTTTAAATATAAACTATTAAAACAAATTTTTCAGAAAATAGTTTTATTTAAAATATTAATATTGGGAATTAATGAAAAGAAGGTTTCTTTTTTCTGAAGTTTTAATAAATTATTAATATTTTATATTTTATTATTTAAATTTTAGATTAAAACTTATTTACATAAGTATATTTTTTATAATTATCTTTATTATTGGGTTAATAAGAGTTAGTTTAAATCGTTATCATTTATTTATAGTTTTATTATGTTTAGAATTTTTTGTATTAATTTTATTTATTACTATAATTTTTTACTTAAATTTTTTTAATAATGAAATATTTTTTAGAATATTTTTTTTAGTGTTTAGAGTTTGTGAGGGAGTATTAGGTATTTGTAATTTAATTTTAATAATTCGATTACATGGTAATGATTATTTTTGTGTTTTAAATATTTTATAAATATGTTAAAATTTTTATTTTCTTTAATTTTTATTATTCCTGTTATTTTTTTAAGGGGGAATTTTTGAATTATACAATTTATTTTAATTATGTTAAGTATTTTAATGATATTTTTAGGAAGTTTTAGGTATGAATGATTTCAATTAAGTTCATTTTTAGGATGTGATTTAATATCTTTTGGGTTAATTTTTTTAACTTTTTGGATTGTTTTTTTAATATTTTTGGCGAGACAAAAAATTTATGGTGAAAATTTATTTAGGGTGTATTTTATATGAGTAAATTTTTTATTATTATTATTTTTATTTTTAACATTTAGTGTAACTAATTTATTTTTATTTTATTTATTTTTTGAGTGTAGTTTAATTCCTATTTTATGTTTAATTTTAGGGTGAGGGTATCAATTTGATCGAGTTCAGGCGGCAATTTATTTATTTTTTTATACTTTATTTGCTTCTTTACCATTTCTTTTTTGTTTAATTAATATTTTTTTAAATAAATTTTCATTAAATTTTTTGTTTTTTTCTTTAAATATAAATAACTATAATTTAAATTTTTTTATTTATTTTTTTGTGATTTTGGCTTTTTTAGTAAAAATACCTATATTTTTAGTTCATCTTTGGTTACCAAAAGCGCATGTTGAAGCTCCTGTATCTGGGTCTATGATTTTGGCGGGAGTAACTTTAAAATTAGGTGGGTATGGGTTAATTCGTAGAATAAATTTTTTATTTCCTTTGAATACTAAATTTAATTTTTTTTTTATTATTTTAAGATTGATAGGGGCATTAATTGTTAGGTTAATTTGTTTAGTTCAAATTGATTTGAAATCTTTAGTTGCTTATTCTTCTGTTGTTCATATAGGTATATTATTAGGAGGATTATTTACTTTAACTAATTGAGGAATTATAGGGGCTTATTTATTAATAATTTCACATGGGTTATGTTCTTCTGGTTTGTTTTGCCTTATTAATATTGTTTATGAGCGAATGGGAAGACGTAGAATTCTTATTAATAAAGGATTAATTAATTTTATACCAAGAATAACATTATGATGGTTTTTATTATGTTCTTCAAATATAGCGGCTCCTCCTTCTTTAAATTTGTTAGGTGAAATTTTTTTAATTAATAGATTAATTATATGATTTAAAAGTTTAAGGGGTTTATTATTTTTTTTATCTTTTTTTAGTGCTGTTTATTCAATTTATTTATATTCATTTTCTCAACATGGTTCATTAAATTTAGGGCATTATTCTTTTTCTCAACCTTCTTTACGTGAATATTTATTATTAATGTTACATTGAGTTCCTTTAAATTTATTAATTTTAAATTGTGAGATTTTTATTTTTGTAATAATTTAATTTAAGTAGTTTAATATAAAACTATGGCTTGTGGTGCTATAAATATAATTTTTATCTTGAATTAGTGAATTATTGCCATGTTTTAAGTATATTTTTTTTTTTATTAAGCTTAGTTTTTTTTTGGGTAGGGTTAACCTGTATTAACGTAACTTATTTTATTGAGTTTAATATTTTATCAATTAACTCTTGTTCAATTGTTATAACAATATATTTTGATTGAATAACATTTATATTTTTGAGGGTAGTTTTTTTTATTTCTTTTTCAGTTATTTGTTATAGTAATTATTATATAATGGATGATTTAAATATAAATCGATTTATTTTAATAGTATTTTTATTTGTTTTTTCAATAATTTTATTAGTTATTAGTCCAAATTTAATTAGAATTTTATTAGGATGAGATGGATTGGGATTAATTTCTTATTGTTTAGTTATTTATTATCAAAATGTTAAATCTTTTAATTCAGGGCTTTTAACAATTTTAATAAATCGTGTAGGAGATGTAGCTTTACTTTTATCTGTTGCTTGATTAATAAATTATGGGGGTTGAAATTATATTTTTTTTTTAAGTTTTATTAATAGAAATTTTAATATAAGAGTAATTTTATTTTTTATTATATTGGCATGTTTTACTAAAAGTGCTCAAATTCCTTTTTCTTCATGACTTCCAGCTGCTATAGCGGCTCCTACTCCTGTTTCATCATTAGTTCATTCATCAACTTTAGTAACAGCAGGAGTTTATTTGTTAATTCGCTTTAAAAATTTATTTTTTGTAAGAAATTCTTTTATTTTTTGAGGGGTATTATTCTCTGTATTAACAATATTTATATCTGGGTTAAACGCTAATTTTGAAACTGATTTAAAAAAAATTATTGCGTTATCAACTTTGAGTCAATTAGGTTTTATAATAAGAATTTTATTTTTAGGGAGATTTAATTTAGCTTTTTTTCATTTATTAACTCATGCGTTATTTAAAGCTTTATTATTTATATGTGCAGGAGTTATTATCCATAATTTTAATAATTTGCAAGATATTCGTTTAATAGGATGTGTAGGGAAATATTCTCCTTTTATAGGGGTGTGTTTTATATTTGCAAATTTTTCTTTATGTGGATTTCCTTTTATAGTAGGATTTTATTCTAAAGATTTAATTTTAGAGATATTGTTATTTATTAACAATTATAATATTTTGTTATTGATCTTAATCTTTTTTTCTACTTTATTAACTATCTGCTATACTTTTCGGTTAATTATATTTGTTATTTTAAATAATTATAATTCTTTGTCAATGAATTTTTTAAATGATAATTCTTGAAATTTAAATTTAAGGTTAGTGGGGTTAATGATTATAATTACTTTTGGTGGTAGAATAATTAGATGGGTGGTTATTCCAACCTCTAAATTAATTTTTTTATCAATTTATTTAAAAGTTTTACCGTTAGTGATAATTTGTTTAGGCAGGTTTATAGGGTATATACTTTTTTTTTTAAAATTTAGATCAAAATTTAAAAAAATAATATTTTTAAAAAATTTTCTTTCGTTAATATGATTTTTACCTTTTTTATCAAATAATGGTACTAAGGTTAGATTACAATTAAGTAGAAGATTTAGAAAAATAGATCAAAATTGGGTTGAATATTCAGTTAGAAATAAAATCGTAGACTTAATTAAATTTAAGGTGTGTAAAATTGAATTAATATTTTTTAATTTAAATAAATTAATTAATTTATTTGTAGTTTTACTATTTTTTTGAGTTTTATTTATTGTTTGTTTAAATATCTTAAATTTTAAAGTATATTATTGAAGTTAATATTATGGTTTGTATAAATCTTTAAACAAATTATTTTATTTATAAAGAAAAGAAAAGTTCTTAATTTTACAATGAAACTGTAATGTTTTTTAAACTATATAAATAAGAAATATAAACATAATTTAATTGTTTATAAGAAAAGTTAGAAGCTTTTATATTATAATATTTCTTTAATTAAAATAATTTATATTTAATTTTATTATTAACAATAATATACCTCTTTTTGGTTTTAATTAAAAAGTTAGAGTTTAATAAACTAAAATTTCAGGTCGAAACTGAATACAATTTTTTGTTTCAAACTTTAAGAAAAATTAATAGTGTAATAATTTTTGAATGCAAATCAAATGTTATAATTTAACTATTTTCCTTAATTTAATCAGTCGAGAGCCCCAAATTTTCATTCATGTAATAAACCTAAAATTAAAATTAAAATAAAGTAAGTAACTAAACCAAATCAAACTATTAAGTTAGATGAATTTGCAGTTAAAATTAAAGGGAGGAGTAAAGTAATTTCAACATCAAAAATTAAAAAAATAAGAGCAACTAAAAAGAATTGAATTGAAAAAGGATTTCGATAATTATTTTTTGGGTTAAACCCACATTCAAATGGTGAAATTTTTTCTTTATCATCAATTGATTTTTTTGATAAAAGTGTAGAAATTATGATAATTAAAATTGAAGTGAATATAATTAATTTAGTTACTCATAGTAATAATTTAATTATTTATACTAAGTTAATAGATTTTTTGATTGGAAATCAAATATAATATGTTATATTATATAAATATTTAAAATTATATTTTATTTATTACCTCATCAGTAAATTGATAAGTATAAAAATAATCAAACCACATCTACAAAATGTCAGTATCATGCGGCAGCTTCAAACCCAAAATGATGGTTTATTGAAAAATGATTTTTTTTAATTCGAAAAAAATTAATTATTAAAAAAGTTGTTCCAATTAAAACATGAATACCATGAAATCCAGTTGTAAGGAAAAAAGTTGCCCCATAAATTGAGTCAGCGATTGTAAATGAAGCTATATTATATTCATAGGCTTGTAATAAAGTGAATACTACTCCTAAAATAATAGTTAATATTAATCTATTTAAAGTTTCTTTTTTATTATTATTTATTAGTCTATGGTGGGTGGTTGTGATTGTTACACCAGATGAGATGAGAATTAAAGTATTTAATAAAGGAATTCTTATAGGGTTAAAAGGGGAGATTCCTTTAGGGGGTCAGTTTCTTCCAATTTCAATAGAAGGAGACAGGGCAGCATGAAAAAATGCTCAAAAAAAAGAAACAAAAAAAAAAATTTCTGATGTAATAAATAAAATTATTCCTAATCGTATATTTTTTATTACTTTGTTTGTATGTAAACCTTGGAAAGTTCTTTCTCGAATAACATCACGTCATCATTGAATTATAATTAATAAAGTTGAGGTTAACCCAACTAAAAATAAATCTATAGAATTTTGGTGGAATAATTTGATTGATCCAGATATTAAAGTTATTACTCTAAAAGCTCCAAGGATTGGTCAAGGGCTAACATCAACTATATGGAATGGGTGATTTTTATTTAACATTAATTGACTTCTCTAGAGTATAATGTTCTTAATACAGTAAAAACATAAGATTGAATAATTGCAACAGCAGATTCTAGAATTAATAAAAAAAATTGAGTAAAAATTAAAAATCTAATTCCTGTTAATCTTAAAATTCTACCATTTCTTCTTAGTAAAGATATGAGTAAATGCCCTGCAATTATATTAGCAGTTAATCGTACAGATAATGTTACTCTTCGAATAATATTTCTAGTTGTTTCAATTAATACTATGAATGGTATTAATAAAAATGGGGTATTTTGTGGGATTAAGTGAGCAAATATATGAGTTGTGTTTTTTATTCATCCAAATAATATTAATCCTAATCATAAAGGTAAAGCTAGTGTTATTGATAAACTTAAATGACTTGTTCTAGTAAAAATAAAAGGAAAAAGCCCTAAAAAATTATTAAAAAAAATATATGAAAAAAAAGTTAAAAATAATAATGTTATTCCTTTAGAATTTTTATTTTCTAGTAAAATATTTATTTCAAAATGAAGAGTGTTAAAAATTTTTATTCAAAAAATTCTTAAACGTGATGGAGTTAATCAAAATATTTGAGGGATAAATAATAATCCTAAGATTGTTCTGATTCAGTTTAAATTTCAATTTATTACACTTGATATAGGGTCAAAAATAGAAAAAGTTGAAGTTATCATTTTCAAGGGTTAGTATAAATTTTTTTAGTATAAGAGGGTTTAAATTTTATTTTTATTAAAAAAATAAAATAGTTTAAAATTAAAGTTATTGAAAATAAGGTTATGAAAAAAAAGAAATGAAAAAGTCAGTTTAATGGGAATATTTGAGGTATTAAAGATTATCAAATACTTTGATATTTTTTATATGACATATAAATGTTTTTATTTAAAACTAATTCTTTTTATTAAAAATTATTAAGTAATAATGGTAAGCTTTCATTAAAAATAAATTGCTAATTTTATTATGTTATGATTTAAGAGATCATTGCTTGCGTTTCAGCCATTTAATGTAGAATGAATTAATTCATTTAATAAAAAATATTATAGGAATTCTTTCAATTACAATAGGTATAAATCTATGATTTGCTCCACAAATTTCAGAGCATTGTCCAAAATATATTCCAGGTCGTTTAATTATTAATCTAACTTGATTTAATCGTCCTGGAATAGCATCAATTTTTTTACCTAAAGATGGTATAGTTCATGAGTGGATTACATCTGTTGATGATACTAATAGTCGTATTTGTGTATTTAAAGGTAAAATTATATTATTATCAACATCTAAAAGACGAAATGAATTTAATTTTAAATTATTTTTTGTTAGTATATATGAATCAAACTCAATATTTAAAAAATCAGTATATTCATATCTTCAGTATCATTGGTGACCAATAGCTTTAATAGTTAATAAAGGATTATTAATTTCATCTATAAGATAGAGTAAATGAATTGAAGGTAAAGCAATAAAAATTAATAAAAATGTAGGGGAAATTGTTCAAATGATTTCTAAATTTTGTTGGTTTAATAAATTTCGATTAATTATTTTATTAATTAATATATTTAATAAAGTGTATAAAATTGATGTTGTGATTAAGATTAGAATAATTATTGCGTGATCATGGAAAAATATTAATTGTTCTATTGAAGGAGATCTTGCATCTTGAAATGAAAAATTTATTCATGTATTCATATTCTAAAAAAAGAGTAAATCTTTATAGATGAGGTTTAAATTCATTGCACTAGTCTGCCATATTAGAATTTATTTAATTTATAGTTAAAGGTAATTCTTCGTAACTATGATCTGATGGGGGGAATTTTTGTTTTCATTCAATTGATGTTATTATGCTAGGAGAGAAAATAATTTGTCGATTTCTTGAAAATCTTTCTCAAGAAATAAAAATTATTAATAAGATTCTTATAAAAGAAATTATTGATCCAATAGATGAAAAAATATTTCATGTAAGAAATGCATCAGGGTAATCTGAATATCGTCGTGGTATACCATTTAAACCTAAGAAATGTTGAGGGAAAAATGTTATGTTTACTCCAAGGAATATTATAAAAAATTGAATTTTTAATCAATATGGATTTATTGTTAAACCTGTAAATAATGGATATCATGTTACAAATCCTGCTATAATTCCAAATACAGCTCCTATAGATAATACGTAATGAAAGTGAGCGACTACATAATAAGTATCATGTAAAATGATGTCAATTGAGGAGTTTGATAAAATGATTCCTGTTAATCCTCCTAAAGTAAAAAGGAAAATAAATCCTAAAGTTCATAATATGGATGGGGTGAAGATTAATTTATTTCCATATATTGTTGCTATTCATCTAAAAATTTTAATTCCTGTTGGGATCGCAATAATTATTGTTGCTGCTGTAAAATAGGCTCGAGTATCTACATCTATACCTACTGTAAATATATGATGTGCTCAAACAATAAATCCTAATAATCCAATTCTTGATATTGCGTAAATTATTCCTAATGTACCAAAAGTTTCTTTTTTACCTGATTCTTGGGAGATAATGTGAGAAATTATACCAAATGCTGGTAAAATTAAAATATAGACTTCAGGGTGTCCAAAAAATCAAAATAAATGTTGGTATAAAATGGGGTCTCCTCCTCCTGATGGGTCAAAAAATGATGTATTTAAATTTCGATCTGTTAATAGTATTGTAATTGCTCCTGCTAATACAGGAAGTGATAATAATAGTAATAAAGCTGTTAGTAAAACTGATCATGTAAATAATCTTATTCGTTCATTTGTTATTCCATTTATTCGTATATTTAAAATAGTAGAGATAAAGTTAATTGCTCCTAAAATAGAAGAAATTCCTGCTAAATGTAAAGAAAAAATTGTTAAATCTACTGAAGCTCCTGCATGAGAGGTGTTTCTAGACAAAGGAGGGTAAACTGTTCATCCTGTTCCTGACCCTGTGTTAATTAATCTGCTAGATAATAATAATGTTAATGAGGGGGGTAAAAATCAAAATCTTATATTATTTATTCGAGGGAATGCTATATCAGGGGCTCCTAATATTAAAGGGATTAATCAGTTTCCAAATCCTCCAATTATAATTGGTATAACTATAAAAAAAATTATTAGGAAAGCATGTGATGTAACAATTGTATTATAAGTTTGATCATTATTAATTAATGAGTTTGTTGATCTTAATTCTTTTCGGATAATTATTCTTATTGATAATCCAATTATTCCTGATCAAAATCCAATAATAAAATATAAAGTACCAATATTCTTATGATTTGTTGATAAAAATCATTTATTCAATAAAATGGCTGAATTTTAGGCGATAAATTGTAAATTTATTTATAGAATACATTAATTCTTTTTATTAATATTTAAATTACTTTTCTTATTAATCATATTGATATTGTTAATATTATTATTAAGTTTCATGAATATAGATGGAATTTATTAGAATTTAAATTTTTATAAATTTTATTTATTCATTTAATGTTTATTTTATTTAGTAATAAAGAAGAAATGAAAGAATTTATGTAAACTGATAAAATTATAAGTGTTAAAATAATTATTAAAAAAGTTTCAATAAATAATTCATTTTTGATTATTAAAATTAAAATTATAAGTTTAGGTAAAAAACCTAAAAATGGAGGTACTCCTCCTAAAGATAAAAATGATGAATTAATAATTAATTTAATTATTTTATTATTATTATTAATTTTAAATATTTGGTCTAAGTAAGTTATATTAAATTTATTTAAATTTAAACAAATAATTGTATTAATTGTTGTGTAAAATAAGAAGTATACATATATAATTTTAAAATTTAATATTATTGCTAGTAATATTCATCCTGAATGATTAATTGAAGAAAATGAAAGTATAAGTTTTAAAGAATTGTAGTTTATTGATATTATTGATCCTAAAAATGCAGATAAAATAGCAGTAATATAAATTATTGATTTATTTGGGAGTTGAAATATTAGTATAATTGGAGCAATTTTTTGTCAAGTTATTAAAATTAAACAGTTTAGTCAATTTAAATTAAATATAACTTTAGGGATTCATCAATGGAAAGGTACAGCTCCTAATTTTATAATTAATCTTATTATTATTATTCTTGATATTAGATTAGAGTTTATTCTTATTTTAATAGTTTTTATGTTTAATATTATTATAATTAAAATTGAAGATGAAATTACTTGTACAATAAAATATGTTATCATTGCATTTGATGATTTTAAATAATTTTTATTGTTTGTTATTAAAGGAATAAATCTTATTATATTAATTTCTAATCCTATTCAAGCTCTTAATCAAGATGATGAGTTTATTACAAGAATTGTTCTAAAAAATAGTATTATATATAGAATAAAATTTATGTTTATGTTTTTAAAATTTTTATTGTTTAATAAAATTAGATTCATTTTTTAAATTAATAATATTTATATTAATTATATGTATATAAATGAAAGTATTTAATATTATACATGTTTTATTCTATCAGAATAACTCTTTTATCAGACATTTCATTAATAATTTTAAATGTTATATAAAAAGAAAAAAGTTAAAATTTTTATTGATGGGGTATGAACCCATTAGCTTTTTTAGCTTACCTTTTTATTATTTTAATAGATATTAATATAAATTTAAAATTTTTTTTGTAATTGGTGTATGATGCACAAAAAATTTTGATTTTTTTGGAAATAGTTTAATTCTATTATTATAAAAGATTTTAAATTAAGATTTAATCAGTGTAGATTATGATTAATTTTGAAAATTAATAGTTTGGTTTTGTTTAACTTAAAATCTTTTTTAAATTGTAAGGTTTAAAAATTTTAATAATAATTAATTATTTTATTAGATTTGCAATCTAATGTTTTGAATATTAAACTATAAAATTTATATTATTTATAAATAATTGTGTAATTTTATTAAAAATAATGTGTGTAAATTAATCATTGAAATGTGTTTGTGATATAATAA